TTTCTTTTCTACAGCTGATAAAAATCGTTGTTTTAGACAATGCATATGTAGAAAGCCCTTTTTCTAGTATTTACTAGTGAATTTGATCTTTATTTACTTTTTTATTTCTATAGTGGAGATAGTCGCACGTAATGACAGATCACGGCCATATTATTAAAAGCTTGTGGTAAGAATGGGTTTCGTTCGAGCGCTCGAAAATAATATTCCAAAGCTTTCGTGTGTTCTCCGTTACTTGTGTGGATAAGTCCTATGTTATAGAGTATATAACTTCGGTCATAGGGATCAATTTCTAGTCGCATAGCTTCATAATAATTCTGTAAAGCTTCCGCATAATTCCCTTCGGATTGAGCTGACATCCGTTACGGTCGTCATTCAATTCACAGAATCTCCGTTACAGAACCGTACATGAGATTTTCATCTCATACGGCTCCTCCCTTATGTGCATAATGATAAAATGATAAAGAAGATGAAAATCTTCTCATTATGAACTGAGTAGGGCTAGTGTTTTTACAAGAAATCTCTAGCCAACCTTCCTGCAAGAGATCTTTTCTTAACATCAAACGTATTGGTACTAGAGAGAAAAGATAACTCCAACAATTTCTTTGTTCTCAACGCTTCCCAATGTCCAGGAATTAGTCACTTCAACAGCCTTCGATGGTTATACGGGTATCCAAAATACAAACGAGATGGATGTTTGTTGTCCCAACCATTCTTTTAGTCCCAAGCTTGCTAAAGAAAGGGATAATTATAATTTATAATATAACAAAGTTTTCGTGTTGTTAATTTCTAGGTGTAGTGCTTATTCCCCTCTGCTACCTATAGGTTCGGTATTACAGGTCAATCCTAACCAATAGGTATAACCTTTCGCTCAATACTAGAATCGAGAATTGAAACATAGCATCTGAGGCTGCATTAATCGAGGATACACGACAGAAGGAATTGTTCTATTTCCAAACTTTACCTTCTACAAGCATAGATTTTTTTCTTTTTTTTCCCGATCACGAATCATGTGTATTTCTCGTAAAACTGAGAGTAAAAAAAAAGTCAAATCGCACCATCTCTGTAATAGGTAAATGCCTCTTTTTCTCCTGAAGTTGTCGGAATTATTCTTAATAAGATATTGGCTACAATCGAAAAGGTTTTATCAATAAAATTTCCATTTATCCGCGATCTAGACATAGGTAGCAATCCATTCTATCATTGTTCTCATTACTTCTCGGGGGAAAATGATCCCACAAGGAAAAGAATTTTACAGTACGAAATAACATAAAAACAGATTCATTATCATTAAAAAATATGGCCCAATATTAAAAAATTCAATATTCAAATTGTTTTTTTACATTACAGGAACAGGAATTGATTGATAAGAATTAAGAAATAAATATAGGGAACCGCATTGGATTCCATCTTACTCGAATAGTCTATCAACGAAAGAAACTATTCTTATTTGATTGAAGTTACAGCTTAGAAAAACCTAAGTTGATTTAATTATGATACAAAGAAGAAAAAGGATCGAATCGAATAATCATTGTATGATGAAAATGGGCCCATTTTTTTTGTGTTGTGTACTTAGCGGATATCACTAGACAATCAACTATAAAAAAATTTTTTATCAATTTGTATTTTTAATAGATAGATAAGGATTTTTGTTGATAACTCTAAAACTGGCCTAAAAAGCAATTTGATAATTCTTCTGGTATGGAATCGTAGTCTAAATAGAATCATGATCTAAAGATATCCATTAACCATAGTCTATAAAATATAGAACCCTAGCTCAGTCGATTCATTAGAATTTCTAATTTATTGATTTAATGCGGTCGGTATAGTATAAATAGATTAAATAGATAATCAGAAAAAGAAGATAATTGTTTTTGCAAACATGAATAGAATTTTTTAACAGTTTTTATAAGAAAACAATTTTCTATTTTTATCGCTTTCTAGTTAGAATTGATTGGTTGTACCTACCCAATAATCTAATTCTAATATGAATAATTCATTATTCACTCGATTTTCGGTTTTTAGGTCATAATCATTATGTAGGAGAGATGGCCGAGTGGTTGAAGGCGTAGCATTGGAACTGCTATGTAGGCTTTTGCTTACCGAGGGTTCGAATCCCTCTCTTTCCTTACCTTCACCTAATTTACCGATCTTACTAACCACAATAGATCAAAAGCAATATATGACTATTCCAACAGTTAGACCTTTCTTTGATATGGATTCTCTATTCCTAATGGCTGTGGTACGGAAAATACTGTTAAAGAAACGAGTAGACAAGGAATGAAAATATCCCTCTCGGTCTATGACACCTAAATGGAAGAAAAATCCGGAGCAAACCCTTAATTTATCTTAACCTTAGGTTAATTTACTTCGCCGAAAGGGAGGAAAATAGGTTATTCTTATTGGTCTTTTTTTTCTTTTTGTTAGGTTTAAGTCTGACGAGAATAATATTCTACAACCAGCAATTCATTTATTTTCAAACCGACCCATTTACTATCTATTATTTGATTGACTAATCCTTTATATTGGAATGGTTGAAGAGTCAAATGGTTTGGCAATTCCTCATGAGGGGATGAATCGAGAGAATTTTGAATTAGAGCTCTAGATTTTTGTTCATCTCTCGCCGCAATAGTATCTCGGGGTTTGCAGCGATAACTTGGTATATCTACTATACGACCGTTGACTAAAATATGTCTATGGTTAACTAATTGCCGAGCTCCCGGAATAGTCGGGGCCATACCCAACCGAAAAAGGATGTTATCCAGACGCATTTCAAGTAATTGTAGTAAAACCTGACCTGTTGACCCCTTTGCCTTTCCGGCGATACGAACGTATTTAAGTAATTGTCGTTCTGTAAGACCATAATGAAAACGCAATTTTTGTTTTTCTTCTAGGCGAATACGATATTGGGATTTTTTCCCGGAACGCGATTGGTTTCTAAGATCACTTCCAGCTCGGGGCCTTTTATTAGTTAGCCCTGGTAAAGCCCCCAGACGACGTATTTTTTTGAAACGAGGACCTCGGTAACGCGACATAAAGACTCCTTATTTATATTTAATTATTAATTAATTCTTATTGATGAAATTTCATTCTACAGAATAAACCTAAACTAAAAATGAACTAAATTCTAAATAAAGCCAAATTTACTGAAGTATTATTCTATTATTTAATTAAAGAATAATGAGATGAGTTGAATAAATATCCAGTTTTCTATATATAGAAAAAGAAAAGGATTCTTTTCGTGAGATAGTTGGAAATTCCTATCCTATAACATAATAAATCAATGGCTTTTGCGAAAAGAAGAAGACATTTTTTTTTTTCACTTAGATTTCAAAGATGCATTATCAATCATGTAAAAAAGAAAATAAATAGAGAAAAGCCGACTATCGGAATCGAACCGATGACCATCGCATTACAAATGCGATGCTCTAACCTCTGAGCTAAGCAGGCTCACATAACATAAATTCGACATGCAGAGGAATTCAATAAACTCTTAGAATCTTTGCTATTAACTATTTGAATTCTTGGCTATTCATATTCGCTATTTATAACATAATTCATATTTAATATGAATATGAAATTTATTAATATATTAATAAATATATTAATAAATTAAACAATAGAATAATTCTAATTTCAAATAATAATAACTGTTAAATATTATAGAACATAACGATTAATCTAGCGATATATAATTTCAATTTTTTTATTATTTTTATTTATTTATATTTTTATTATATAATAATAATAATAAAAAATATAAATAAATTAAAGAATCGACCGTTCAAGTATTTCAAATTTCATGGGTAAATGAGTGGAAGAGAGACAGATGTATAGGGTATGTATCCACCTATATTGAATTGCGGATACAGAAATGATAAAATTGTTTTTGATTGGACCGAATACGAGCCTCCTATAGAAGATGAAAGAAGATACACAAGAAATCACAAACAGGAGAAAACACTTTTTCGAGACAGGCATCTATCTAATGAATTCAACGGTTCCGGTATAAATGAAAGAAAAAAGGGGACGGGATCACAATGAGATTTTCATCTCAAAAGGGGATATGGCGAAATCGGTAGACGCTACGGACTTAATTGGATTGAGCCTTGGTATGGAAACTTACTAAGTGATAACTTTCAAATTCAGAGAAACCCTGGAATTAATAAAAATGGGCAATCCTGAGCCAAATCACGTTTTCTGAAAACAAACAAAGGTTCAGAAAGCGAAAATAAAAAAGGATAGGTGCAGAGACTCGATGGAAGCTATTCTAACGAATGGAGTTAATTGTATTACATTGGTATAGGAATCCTTCTATCGAAACTTCAGAAAAGTGAAGGATAAGCCTGTATACATAATATAGAAGAATTGGTGTGAATCGATTCCATATTGAAGAAAGAATCCAATATTAATTGATCAAACCATTCACTCCATAATCTGATAGATCTTTTGAAGAACTGATTAATCGGACGAGAATAAAGATAGAGTCCCGTTCTACATGTCAATACTGGCAACAATGAAATTTATAGTAAGAGGAAAATCCGTCGATTTCAAAAATCATGAGGGTTCAAGTCCCTCTATCCCCAAAAAGACCATTTGACTCCCTAATTCTTTATCATATCCTTTTTATTTATCCTTTTTCGTTAGCGGTTCAAAACTCCTTATCTTTCTCATTCACTTTTATACAAAAGGATCTGAGCGAAAAAGCTGTTCTCTTATCACATGTGATATATATGATACATGTACAAATGAACATCTTTGAGCAAGGAATCCCCGTTTGAATGATTCACGATTGATATTTTTATTCATACTGAAACTTACAAAGTTGTTCTTTTGACAAATTATAGGAGCTGGATGAGGCTTTGTAATACCCTTTCAATTGACATAGACCCACGTTCTCTAGTAAAATGAAATGAGGATGAGACATCAGGAATAGTTGGGATAGCTCAGTTGGTAGAGCAGAGGACTGAAAATCCTCGTGTCACCAGTTCAAATCTGGTTCC